TTCATACTCCGGGTTGGGTTCATCTCTCTAATAGTCTATCTAATAATCAGATGAACTAAGTTGGAGATATGAAAGCTTAAGAACGCAGGCTACCCCCGCGTTCTTAGCTTTCATAATAATATTTTATTCATCTAAATGATAAAATCGATCACTCTGCTCGATGTTTAAAAAAAAAATTCATTTCATTTTTTATGATAAGAGTTTTGAAAATTTCATTAATTCATATTCATTTAGAACATCTCTTAGATAGTATCTATCGATACTTTCTAAGTTAGAAGAAGGAAGGAATCGCTCGATTTCGTTTTCCTGAATGACACAATTCCACTACATACTTCTTTCAATCCGATATTATACAAATTCTTTCTAATAGACCCTTATTCTATCTATTTATTCTATCTATTTAGCATCTCATCAAAGTTGAAATTGATAAATTCATTGAATAAGTTCTATTTTTCTCAATAAATTGATTTTTATCTATTTTTTTTGTTTGTTCGCTACTTTATATATATGTATATATATGTCAAAAATAGAAAAGGACTCTAAAAAAAAAAGCGAAACCGGAAAAAATCGAAACTAAGAATTGGAATCTTTGACGAAGACGAATGAGATCCAAAACCATTATTATGTCGACACAAGAAAGGAATGTGGAAAATTCCTTTCTTGTGTCGAAGACTAAGAGGACGGAGAATCCTTTGCTTTAGATTCTCCATCTCCTTATCTTATGTTTAGTATATTTTATAACATTCAAATCTGAGACAATAGCGACATAGTCACGTCACGCTACTCCAAATTGCCAAGAAGAATTTGATTCTTTTTACGAACTTCAATTAATATTGGTAAATCTTCGCTTCGAATCTAGAAATTCATTTCAGACAACTGAACCTTCTCAAACTGTTTCTTCTTAAGAACCAAAAAAATTTGTGCCAAGATAACAGATGCAAAGAAGAATAAAAGTCCTTGGACACGTAATGGATCTTGAAGTACTATTTCTGCATCCCCTTGACCAAACCCACCCACATTAGGATTACTCGTTAATGGCTGATCAAGTTTGATAGATTCGCCCTCTGAAACAAGAAGTTCTGGTCCTGGGGGGATAATATCAACCACTTGACGTCCATCCAACGTATCCGTTATGGTTATTTCGTACCCTCCTTTTTCTTTTCGTATGATTTTACTTATTATACCAGCCGCTGTAGCGTTATAAACTGTATTGTTACTCTTGCTCCCTTCGGGATAAATCTGACCCCTTCCTCTGTTCCCACCTACATATATGGGGTATTTTAAGAAGTGAACATCTTTATTAGTAGAAGGGTCCGGGGAGAGAATAGGAAAGGTAATTTCACTATATTTCTGACCCGGAACAGGACCTATAACAAGAATATTTTTTTGAGTGGGGCGGTAGCTTTGAAAATACAGATTGCCTATCTTTTCTTTCATCTCGGGCGAAATACGATCGGGGGGGGCTAATTCAAACCCCTCGGGTAAAATAAGAACAGCTCCCACGTTCAACCCCCCTTTTTTACCATTAGCAAGAACTTGTTTTACTTGCATATCATAAGGAATTCGAACAATTGCTTCAAATACAGTATCAGGAAGTACCGCTTGTGGAACCTCAATATCCACGGGCTTATTAGCTAAATGGCAATTAGCACATACAATACGTCCGGTCGCTTCTCGTGGATTTTCATAACCCTGCTGTGCAAAAATGGGATATGCATTTGAAATGGATGTACGAGTTATGATATATATCATCAGCGATACGGAAATAGATCGAGTAATCTCTTTCTTTATCCAAAAAAAGGTATTTTTAGTTTGCATGGTCCAATCATTGATTCCAAAATTTTTACAATAAAATTAGGTAGGTCGCTTGTATCGTTCCCTATCCACAATTCTGCTATTTACTGAAATAATTTTACTGGAATATAGGAGTAGGGGAAATCCCCGTACGGATAGAAAGAGTGGAGTAAGTACGTCTTTAAATGCTTTGCTTATGTACAAAATAACAAATATTCGAGTTGGATCAGTCATTCATTGAATGATAAATCACTACAAGTGATGGCGATACACGATTTAAATAACGAAAGATCCAATATTTTAAAATTGTATCTAGAATGACTGGAAAAGTGGAAACAAGACCAGATATAATTTGCTCATTATGAGCAAATCCAAAATCTTTGTAGACATAGCCAATCATTAGTTCCCACCCATGGGGCGAATGGAATCCGATACATAAATCAGTTAATAAAAGAATAGAAAAAGCTTTTATTGTGTCACTTAAGTTATATAGGAATTCTTGAACCCAAGAGTTCAGAATAACAAGTTCTTCATTAGCTAGAATAGAATAACCACTTAAAATAATGAAACAGATTATATTTGTCGATAAGTGCAAAACCGTGTGGATATGCTCCTCATTGTGCATTTTGATCAATTGGATCGTTTCTTTATGGATTCCTAGACGAAGCGTTTGTAGATGTGTTTCCGGGTATTCTTTTATCATTTCGTCCAACAGGAAGAGTTCTTCTAACTCTATGAATTTTTCAAGAATACTCTTTTCTTGAATATCAGTCAAAAAGGTTTCGGATTGTCTAATATTCCACCAATTAGTAATCCAAGATTCGAGACTTTTATTAAATAATAGAGAGATCCACCAGGGCAAAAATACTATAGATGTAAGACATAGAAAAGGAAGAAATGATTTCTTTTTTGCCATTTTTGCACCTGTGAATTGGAATTGTTAATGAAAACACCTCATTCGTCGAATCTATGGGATCGAATATTTCTATCAACCATAAATAAGTTCTATTACAAGGAATTGAACCTATGAAGCTATTCCCTATTTTTTTTTGTGATTCAGTGGGTTAGGCCTTGAATCTCGAAAGAATACAGAAATAGAATGAGAGCCCACTTTGTTTGAATTGGAATGAAGAAATAATAAAAAAATCTTGTTTCCATTCCAGATACTTCAATTGATCAAATTCGAAGTCTCTTTTGATGAATTTCTGAAAGAATCACTTCAATTCAAGTAATGAATATTAATTATTCAAATTTCAAACCAAAGGAACTTCCCTTTTCCTGTCTATCAAAGAAAGGTTTCAAAAAAAATTTTGCCGGCTACACTCACAGTCATAGTCCAGGAAAAATGGAGAGAGATTTATATTTATGAAGAATATTGTGTCAAAAATGAGCGGCAAAAAAAGACAGAAAAGTTATCCTTAGAAGAGATCCAATTCTTTGATCATTAATAAACACAAAAGAAAGGTCGATTGACAAAAGAAAGGAGAGATAATTTACAGGATATTATCCATCTGTATCTAACGTATCAATTCCTATTGAAAATAAAAAATTGAAAAAAAAAAAAGAGAAATTCTTTATTCCAAAATCTTTTGCTATACGAGATGAATCTATTCTTTTGGTTTGTTACTTCTTTTTTACTGAATTGGATTGGATGGATTTCCATGCACATAATAAAAAAAAAATTGTGGACAAAAAAAGTTTCGTTTTATGGATGTTCTGGATACGTCTATTTTGGTTTGAATGAACGTTCTAAAAAAACTTTTGAGTTCTTGAATTTTTTCCTTGCCGAGGATAAAGAAGTTATTCTTCAGTTCATTTCAAAATACTTCAATTGGCACGCGCAAGAAATAGGCTAATTCAGAAGCTTTTTGCTCAATTTCTCGCGGAGTCAAATTCTCATCAGTACGCGTCAAAGGAATGGCCCCCTGCCCTTTGATTTCCATATAAAGGACACGACGAGCATAAATACCCTCTTTAACTTCTATTCGGATGGACTGAATATCTTTCATACGGAATCGTAGGAAGATGCGACGATTTTTTCCAGGAAATCCCCAACGAAAAATACAGACTATTCCTTCTTTTCTATCGAACCGATCATAGCCACTACCTACATTCCACGAAATTGTGCACCACAAATAGGAACTAATAAAGAGACCTGCGATCCCGTAGAAAGACATCACGATCCCTTGTGAAAAAAAAATTATTTGCTGAGACGGAACTAAAGATATCAAATTCTTACCGAGATAACTCGAAGCTCCAACCAATACGAATCCTAATGAACCTAAAAAAAGGGTAAAGGCCCAGCAGAAATTACTTATTTTTCGAGACCCCACTATAAGTTCTATCCATATATGTTCTGATCGCCAACTCATACTAGATCCGGTTGCATTTTATTGGAATTGAGAAAAAAGTCCAAATGAATTTGACTTTCCTTTTTTTATTTGCGAAGTAACTCTCATCAACTAGCGCTATTCTGTTCTGATGTAACCCTTTAGGAGTAATTCATCTAATTAGTTAGGTCCAAAATAATAGAATCCCCCTTTTATGATCTCCTATAGATATCTACATACATATAGATACGTTGACTTCCCATTCGGCTAGATTCCGATCTATTTCTAGCTATAAGTCATTTACTCATCTATTTACGCATACATAAGAGCTCCTTTATTTATTTTATGTTCATAGGAAGCTGCACGTTATACCATATTTTATTAAATAGATATTATGTAAGTCTTGAAAAAATAGATGAGATTTGGACCCATCAAATCTAAAAAATCTTGTTTTTTTGGACATGAAGAGATAAAGAAGCCATTGCAATTGCCGGAAATACTAGGCCCACGAAAGGCACAAAAATAGAGGGTAAGTTTAAGTCGTTGAGAGTTGTCATAGAATGGGTACCTCGATTTAATATTTGTACCTGTTATAAAGATAACATTAGAATTCGTATCTAATTATACTAGATATATCTATAAGTATATCTAAGTGAGTATATATAATATACTAAGTGCAAGGAATGTATAATTTTATAAATAAATGCGACTTATTCGTCTTTCTACATGAAAGATATAAATATATGTATGATAATTCATTCTTGTCTTTTAATTTGAATTTCATTAATAAACTAAAGAATTTATTAAAAATTCCTGCAAGATTCGTTAGAATTAAAGGGATTCTTGGGAGATAGAGTAGAAAGATACTCTATCTCTCTATTTGAATTTTCTATATTTGAATTCTATATACATAGGCAACGCAGCAAGAAGGATGAAATTCAGTTTATTTTCCTTTGCCTAATTTGAATTTATCAAGAAGAATCTTCTTTTTTTTCTCTTGTTAATACAGGTTTACTAAATAGTAATCGGGAATATCGGTATAAAAAAAAGAATTATCCGTATGATTCTTTATACAATTTCAAATTCAATCTTATGTCACGAAAGAAAAAAAATACATTCGAAAAATGTTGATTTTGATTCGCACAAACTAACTCTTTTTCGCTACAAATCAAATAATTTAACTAAATTAACTAATTTAACTTAAGGACCTACTTAGATTGAATTTGAATTCAAAGGAAAAAAAGCGTGAAGTTTAAATAACTCACTCAGAACACCCTTTAAAGGATTACGTGGTACGATTGGATCGAATAAGCCCTTATGGAATAAATATTCAGCCGCTTGTGAACCTTCCGGTACTGTCTTATTCAATGTTTGTTCAATTACTCTTTTCCCGGCAAATGCAATGTATGCATTAGGTTCGGAAATAATGATATCCCCCAACATCCCAAAACTAGCCGTCACCCCACCAGTAGTAGGAGATGTAAGGATTGATACATAGAATAACTTTTTATTTGCTTGATAATCATATAAAGCAGCAGAAATTTTCGCCATTTGCATCAAGCTCAAACTTCCTTCTTGCATACGTGCTCCTCCGGAAGCACACACTATAATAAGAGGTAAAAATTTATTGGTAGCATACTCAATCAAACGCGTGATTTTCTCGCCTACTACGGATCCCATGCTACCCCCCATAAACTGAAAATCCATAACGCCAATAGCTATGGGAATACCATTTAGGCGACCGGTGCCTGTTTGAACAGCCTCAGTTAATCCTGTCTTTATTTGATAAGAATCAATACGATCTTTATAAGGTTCTTCCTCCGAATGAAATCCAATAGGATCCAGAGAAACCATGTCTTCATCCATAGGATCCCAAGTACCTGAATCAATCGAAAGTTCGATTCGATCTGAACTACTCATTTTCAAATGATATCCACATTGTTCACAAATATTCATTTTTGACTTAAAAAATTTCTTATAATTTAATCCATAACAATTTTCGCATTGAACCCACAAATGCCTATATTTTTGAGTTAAATCGAAATCGGTAGAATTTTCTCTTATCGTGAAATCAATAGCATTCCTGCTAGTTCTTATAYTRGAGCTCCCCCTTCCATTACTATTTTCACTTTCACTACAAATGTAACTATAAATGTAACGGTCACTGGAATTGTCACTACCACTTAAAATGGAACTCTCAATAGAGATTTGAGAACGAAAATAAGAGTCAATGCAAGTATTAATGTAATTATTCCAACTGTATTTAGTCTCATACAGGGAAAGATCATAGTGGGAATCGTCATTCTTCGATCCATTCTTCAGATAACCATAATTCCGACAACTAAAAAAAGAACTTTCTAGTTCACTCGGTAAAGAAGGATCATTGTCAATCTCAAAAATTTGCTTTTCAATATCAAAATATAGGGAATAAATATCCCTATTCCTATCTCTAACTAAAAAGGTGTCGTCAGAGATAAAATTACGAATGTCCCGGATGCCCACGAAATGATCAACATTACTGTAACTAGAACTATGAATTTTTTTATACGTATCGTTTCTAACCGGATCTTCACTTACACTGGTATTTTCAATAGGACCAAGCCTATCGATTGATTTACTTAGCTCACACCTGTATTCTAATTTATCCTTAGACAACATCGAATTGAACCAACATTTTTTCATAGAGCTTTCTTGCCCCTATTTTTTTTATACATGAAAATACAAAGATGAATAGTCATTCGATGAAAAATCATTGAATATTTTATTTGCTATCAGAATAAGCCAATAGTTAGGATTATTAACTAATTAAAGAAAAGTGAAAAAAAAAAATGATTGGAGTTGATTGTCTTTTGTAAAATTTTGTGAAAATCCGGAGTATTACTTAAACTATATCGGAATATGACATATGAAGATGTCCGTCATCTTGTGTCAAATTCGCATCGAAAAAAAGACATATTTGTTCCCTCTTATGAATAACTTTTTTCGTAAAATCTCGTCTATTGCTAATAGAATAAATTTCTATTACATATACATAGAACACGGAACGAAAAGGACAATATACAGGATGGGTGAAGAGGTTGTGATACTTGACTCAATTCATGATCCAAAGCTAAGGGATATAAAAGAATACACCAATCCTAAAGATCCATGGAATTTATTGTGGATCCAAGCCAACAAACAATAGAAGCATTTTCGTTGTTTAGTTATTTATTTTATTTTTAATCTTGTATATCTAGATAAATATGTATGTATTTGAAATAGATATAATAAATAGAATCTTTGGATTCGGCTCAATCCTTTTAGTAAAAGATTGGGCCGAGTTTAGTTGAATTACAATTCAATTAAGAGTAAGAGAACGAACGGGAATTACTGGATT